AGGTTTCTTTTTTTTTCAGTGCAACACAGGAAAGCGCCCTCTTTTTGTCATCCCTGCAGCTTTCCAGATTATGTATTGAACGTATGGCGTAGCTAGGATCTTAAAATAATGTTTGAGCCTAGCTACGCCTATCCTATGTTCAAACCAACCAAACCCACCCCCCATTTGAATAAGGCTGGAAAGAATGCCCGCCAAGTTCAGATAAGGGAATGCTTCCCCCAACCATTAAAGGAAAGGCTCGACGAAGGGAGATGCGGCGGGGGAAGGAAAACGCTTTCGGAGATCGATATTTTTTAATCTTTTTCATCGAAAACGAAGAAGGCCGAGGATGGCCTACGGTGCGTGTTATCTGAAGGGAACACGCTTTTTCGACCGCGGTGGTATGATTTGATTGCCGGGCCCTCTCCTCGTTCCGCCCGCAGGCCTATTGGGATAGCAGCCTTCGTTGCCTGCCCTTTATATCTCGGCCCGGGAAAGCGCTGGCAACAACAGAAAGGAAGGGGTCCATGTAGTGCGTCCGCCCCCTTCTTAGTCAATGGGGCAGCAGGCAGGTTCGGCATCTACTAAAAAAGAGAGAATCCACTTGAGATAACCACGCCTCTGCTAGGCAGCGTGTGGAATGGCCAAGAGCGGACCTTTTTGGATATATAATCCAAGTGGAGAGTGGAGTTACGGGAACAGCCGTCTGATGGAAAACTACTTTCACGTTCGGTTCAGAGAGCACTTTATTTTTCGTCGAGAATTCTTCGTTCCCTTTCGTGTTAATTCCCCAGCGGCGAATTCAACACTTTTTGGGCCCTATCTATTCCATCTCTCAAGCCCCGAAGAAAACCCCCCTCCCCTTCGGACTCCATATCTCTTTTGACTCTATATATGTGGGCACCTGATATCTATGAGGGTTCACCCACCCCGGTTACAGCATTCCTTTCTATTGCGCCTAAAATTTCTATTTTTGCTAATATTTCACGTGTTTCTATTTATGGTTCCTATGGAGCTACATTGCAACAAATCTTCTGTTTCTGCAGCATTGCTTCTATGATTTTAGGAGCACTGGCCGCCATGGCCCAAACGAAAGTAAAAAGACCTCTAGCTCATAGTTCAATTGGACATGTAGGTTATATTCGTACTGGGTTCTCATGTGGAACCATAGAAGGAATTCAATCACTACTAATTGGTATCTTTATTTATGCATTAATGACGATAGATGCATTCGCCATAGTTTTAGCATTACGGCAAACCCGTGTCAAATATATAGCAGATTTGGGCGCTCTAGCCAAAACGAATCCTATTTCGGCTATAACCTTCTCCATTACTATGTTCTCATACGTAGGAATACCCCCGTTAGCCGGCTTTTGTAGCAAATTCTATTTGTTCTTCGCCGCTTTGGGTTGTGGGGCTTACTTCCTAGCCCCAGTGGGAGTAGTGACTAGCGTTATAGGTTGTTGGGCGGCCGGAAGGTTGCCACGAGTCAGTCAGTTTGGGGGACCGAAGGCAGTTCTCCGTGCACCGGACACGTAGCTTACCGAATCAGTTGCGACACCGATGGGAATGCATGCTACGAAAGATAGGGTCGAGTCTGAAACATCAACCGTCTACTCAATATCCTTGTACGAGTCCACAATCACTACACGAGATGAACCTTGGTTTGGTGAATTGAAGTTTGCCTTAGGTGTAAAAAAAAGGACTCCCAGTTACTGCGCGCGATCGTATACTGAGGTGCTCCCCGCCGGTTGTTGGAACGACGCGAGCCGGGCCTCCATTCAGAAAGATGAAGGGTCCAAACAAAAGTAAAAATAGGGGGTTACAAATTCCCCATCTCATTGGGGGCGGAAAACGAATCGACATCTCGATGTGATACAGCCTTTTCTATTTTTGTTGGGAAAGAACGGCGAAGTCCATCCGAACCGTCCAATGAAGAATAAGAGGAGAGCAAAGCGCCAATGGCGCGCGAAGCGCATGCGAAAGGGGCACGGAGATAAAAAATAAGTGTGGAGGATAAGCAGCCGAGCTCATTCCCTTCGCTTCCTGGGCCCAAAGCAGTGCAGTCTTTCCTGGCCAAATCAAGGATTGGGGGCTTCTTGCTACGCTACTTAAAGAAATCCATTTTTTTTAGTCATATATATATATTAATAGAAAGATAGATCCATCCATCTATCCTATCCTATTTTTATTTTGATATCTAAAAAAGAATCGATTTCATTCAACGTTTGATTCAAAGAACTGCGCTTAGCCCCCCCCGCTCATGAAACGGCTCTGCTGCAATGGATGGCAGAGGGTCCGTAGTACCCAAAGAACTGGAGTGGTCCAGTAGCCGGGAAGGGGCCTAGAAGTGCCAACTACTACACCACACTACACTCGGCTCTACACATTTACAGAGCTAACCCCTGTCCAGTCCCTGGCAGAGTGAAGGGGGCTTCCATCCTTATTCCCTATCCCCTCGCCCAGGCTAACGGGGCCTTACTTATTCAGGGGGGGGAGAGTGGAGCCCCGAGAAGCACTGTTGAGAGGAAGATCCTTGGCCCCTCCTAATTCTCTACAGGGTTCCAAACCTTTCTTCAACATAGGTGACAACGAGCGGGGCAGAGATGGAAGAGATCGAACACGAGAATAAGAAGCAAGCTCGCCTTCCTTTTTTATCATTTTGATAGAGAGGGATGGAGAAAGTGGACAAAACAGACTGGCATTTCCCAGTCGAAAAGATGGGTTCCTTTTTCGTCTTGCATTTCTCATCGCGGAAAAATAATAATATTTAAAACGTTCCCAACCCACCAACCCTTTCCTTCGTAGAGCCGTGTATTGTAATCCGAACCTGCCCGGAGCGAGTCTCCCATAGAGGCAAGTTAAGTTGGTGAGCCGTATGATGGGCAACTATCTCCTGCGGTTCGGAGAGGACTCAGCTGTTAGTTAGTACCCCCTTTCGGGGTGGACCTTTCACTCTATTTTATTATATACGCTTAGCGAAAAGAATGTTTTTTGATACACCTAGGACATGGATTTTATATGAACCAATGGATCGTGACAAGTCGTTACTACTAGCAATGACTTCGTCTTTCATTACTTCATCCTTTCCATATCCCTCTCCCTTGTTCTCAGTTACTCATCAAATGGCACTCAGTTCATATCTTTAAGTTCGATCATTGACAAGGTTCAAAGAAAGGGTGGGCCATAGTGTCTATATGGGAACCGGCCGTAAACTCCTTTTCTGGTGTAGATCCCCTCCCTTATGAATAAGTTCCCCGGGTACAAGGAATGAGTGCTCCTAATGTCTTTTCGGTGTAGATCGTCTCTTTGAGACCTTTTCAAGTCTCTTCGGTATGGATTCGGTGCAGGGATTCCTGCTTGTGCTCTTTCTTTGTGGCATTATCGGGCTTAAAGACCAGGCACTCTATATGTGTTTCGGTATTGATCTGAGCACTCGTGTAACTACTAATAAAGCTCGAGGGACCTTTCTTTCGGCTACCGGTTTTACTTATCTTGGTCAGGTCTAAGGGTAAGCCCTTTTCTTACTCTTCAACTCCCTTCCTTTTTTCTATCGGAGTGCAAACCGGGGTTGTGAGCGAGCAATGAATCAGGCATCGGTCGTTCCAGCGGTAGAGTCCTTCGGATGTTGAATGGTCTCGTTCCGTTCCTGTGTATAAAGGAAGTAACCCGTGGGTATCTTCTATTGATTAACGAACTGGGAATCAGAGCTCTTCCGGATCTTCGGTAACTGGAGCATCCATGAAAGCGAGGTTTCTCCTGCAGCTTTGCCTTTTTTACCCCTCTCTTTTTCCTTATCGCCTTAGCCGGCCGGCATTTCATAAACTATTAATAGAATAAAGTTCCCAGGAAGGACGAAAGCCTTTCTCTTTGGGGACCGGTGTGTGCTATAGTAATGTATGGCGCTCACTCTGGAAAGTCGGAAGCCTGTCTCCTTCTATACTATAGTTCGTCTGTAAGGGAAATGAAAGGGCTGATTCACTGACTGGTCTTCCAGAGCGTCTCTTTCCTTGCCTTGTGATAATTCTTTCTTATAGGCTATTCAATACCTTGTGCTGAAGTGGCTCATGGAGTCTTTCTCTTTAGTCAATCGTCTTCTTCGGTCATAGTAGTGCTAAGCCCAGAGGCTTCAACTGCAAGGCATCCCTAAGATTCTATCTTGCTTGAAAGGATTTTCCTCTCGACAGAAGGGCTGTGGTTTCTAAGTCGAGGCATTTCATCATTCACTGGTAGTGAGAGCTGAGCTTCCCTTTGTTCTTTGGTCCCAGGGCAAAGCCTACCTAAATAAATTCCCTTGCGCCAACAGGTAGGGCGTCCTGTGGAGATGTTGGACCAGTCCAATCGGTAAAGGTAGAATTAGTTTCCTCATTATCAGCCAAGCTGCTGGGAATGAAATGAGAGCTCCTCACTCGTTCTCTTTCTGTGATTCGGTCCTATTTGAGACTACTAAGGCACAAGTGAAGCTTCTGGAATGTCTTTCTTTCTCGTCAAACCGGCAGGAAGCATTTCATCCTGTCGAAAGAGAAATAAGATAAAATAGAACTCAGCACATCAAGCCGATAATCCCAAGCAACCTACTAACTACAATGCTAAGAAAAAGAAGAAGCCCGGTTAAATCTACGCTGATATTTTATAACGAGTCTGACACTATAATGCATTCTAAACTCAAGAAATTCCCCTATCTTATAGGGTATCAAAGATAAAGTTCGTTTCAATCGAATGCTGAAATAAATGTTATCATAAAGGCTGTTATCACTAAAGCATTTAGGCATCCGGTGATACCGATTCCTCAAGGCATCCCTACTCCGTGTTGCTAGTCACTCTTGGCCAACACCATCCTGTCGAGTTGAACCAGGCCTATTTTAAAATAGATATGACATATAAGATAATGGCATCTATCTTTGTTAATTCCGGAAGATCAACTTCATTCCTTGCTTTAGAATGACGAAGAGAGAAGTGTGAATGCAACCTTCCCTCTATTCTTTCAGTTGTTCGCAGCTTCTTTATCTGGTATTGAGTTCATAGACCACAATCTAAATGTGATTCCGACACCTGACGAAGACCTTCGACGTGCTGCGGAAGCAAAGTCGTAGTTAGTAGCCCGTTACGGAAAGCAACCCTCGCTCTATTCTTCTATTATACAGATACGGCTATTCTAGGAAGTCCGGCTAAGCTAGCTCCTAAAAGAATCAATCCTTGCTATAACAGCTTTTCTTCTTTCATTGCTCTTCTTAGCCTTGCAAATGAGGCGGTTGATAGACCCGTATGGTTAACATAAACTTCAGAGTCTGAGGCTAGCTCTAGGACAAGCTGAGGTGGATCTTTCTCCTCAGGGGTGAAGTCCAAGACTAATGTCTATCTTTCTGCACTTCCTTAACTCTTTCAGGATTGAATACTAGTATATCTTGGTAAGATTAGTGTCTATTCCATCCCTTCGTGGAGTTAGGGCATGTGGAATCAAAGAGTCATGATGCTTTAGTTGTGGGTTAGCAGGGACAGGGAAAGATGATCACCGCGATCGCAATGGCCCTCAAGCTAAATAAGGACAGAATTGTCTTCCATTCTTAGCAATCCCTCGAAGTACTTCTGCTGAATGATAACGATCCCCTACCACCAAGACCAACAGCTGCGGATTCAATAGCATCGGCGAGAGAGAGAATTCCTATTGAGTTAGCTTTCCTGGGGGAGAGGATATTCTATAAAGGCTATACCACCCCAGAAGATCAGACATAATTCTCTAAAAGCAGCTACCGGGTGATAATTACAAACTACCAGCTGACAGCTACACGGATTCACCACTACTTATGACTTATTACTCCTGCTCCTAGACAAACAAATAAGCAAGGAAAGAGGAGGGAATAAAGCATATTTTAGGCATCGACTAGGTTGCCAATCAGATAAAGGCAATGAAATTGATCAAATGGGGGGGCCAACCGCTTCGACGTCTTCAGAGTCAGAGAAGTGGACAAATGCTGCTAGTCTTTTGAATCAACTGTGGCACTTTAATTAGCATTACCTTGTGTAAAAAAAAAGCACTTCTTTTAGTGAGCGAGTTAACCGCCTACGGCCCCTCGATGGTTTGCTTTCAGTTTACTTTTGTGGTTCTATCGTAACTAAAGATGATTCTGTTCTGTTAAAAGATTAGGAGTAAGGGCACTTGCTGTTGCCGCTCTTAGAGTAAGAAGATCAGAGCTTAGCTTAAGGTTCACTTTAGGATAGATGGGCCTAGACCTTTTGCCTCCTTCCTTCAAAGAGCCGATTCGTGACAAGAGAAGAGCCCTGGAAACGACTAAAAGGCTAGTACCGTATACGACAACAAGACCAACAAGAGTTCCTACTCATACTCTTACTAAAGCACCGGCAACTCCAACTGTAGCAGCGGTTATTGCCAACAGCGTCTAATCCCAGAGCTTCTATTTACTCAAGACCAGATACGCATTCAGTTAGCTTTCTAGCAGCGGTAATGCCATCAAGAGCGTCAAGGCTTAGAGCTTCTTTTCAAGCTACCTATTCTGTGTTTGGGTTAACTATTGATTCAATTGCGACAAGAACGTATTCTTTCCTTTCAAAGAGGGCATTCGATGCCTATTCTTTTCTTATTGATCCTTACTTTCCCTTTACTTCGTCTAAAAAGGCTCGAGAAGGCCTATCTTTAATTTAAGCTAAAAAAAGAAGAGTTCAAGTGGTCTAAGCCCCCAGATCCTGTTTCATCGGCCTTCGGGATATAGAAAGCTTATTTCCATTTTTTTAATTAAAAGAAGCCTTAAGGCGACATCTCTTATACAACCTAAGACTAGCATGCAACCCTCAAGGCGAAATGGTTAGCAAGACAGTCAAGCAGTGCCGGCCTGAAGCCACTCCTTCTCTGAAAGGGCTCGCGCACGTGTGCATATAAAAGAGAGCTAATGAGAGGAAGGGACGGGACGCTAAGGTGCCGCGGCAAAGTAAGCTTAGCCTTTCTCCGGTCAGCTGATATAGACTCCCCCCATTGGCACTTCTTTGTAAGTTAGCACATCAATGAATACTAAGTCTGTTGTCAAGAGTGAGCACAAAATATGTATGAATTTCCTTGATCCAATTTCCCATCTCAAACTGATGAAAGGTAGTGTCACTTTTCCTTTGAGCGAATTACAGGGCGGAAAAGGAAGCACTCTGATGACATCGCACGTCGAGAAAGAAGCTGGCAGAGGGTATAGTCTTGATTCCGAAGCCGAAGGAGCAGGAGTTTAAAAATCCCACCGGGGATGAAAGTAAAGGGATGCTCGCTAGCAGGGATTAAAATTAATCCCGTAGGAAGGAGACAATCTTCTTCTGTTTACAAGTCTTGTTGAAGAAGCCTTGACTCGTCTATCCGATTCCTCATCAACTCCTGACCGATGTAGAGAAAGTTCAGCCGAGGTATAAGCTCTTGCTAAGTCGAAGAGATCCGCTTTGCCATCTATGCCGCTCACTCCCCTATTCAAGAAAGATTATCTTCCTGGGGTCATATCTTAGTCTTTTCCTCCACCCGTTGGAGTATTTAGTAGTTGGAGGGGGAACTTATCTTGCAAGTTTTTACCCGAAAAGAATCTTATCCCTTGGTTAGTTTAGGTATTTTATTATCCCCTCCCATTCAGTCTTATCCTGCTGTACTTTAGGCATTGTTCGCCTTGGACCTGAAAGGAGGAAGAGCAGGTGTTGAAGCTCATAGGCTTGGAGAGGTATGAAGTCTTTATACTGCTATCAGAGGAGATGAAGCGGAAGAAACTTGAACTAATCTTTCTGCCCTTTAACCAGCTCCTGCCTTTACCGGATCTAATGTTAAAGCATACGTACCCTTTTGCAGACGAGTCACCTATTAAGAGTCGAACATCCTCAAAATATTTTCCAGACGGTAAGCCGTAAAGTGTCCCAGCAACAAGGGAAGTCAGCCTTCTGTAATTAAGACTTCAATAAAAGACTGAAAGATATGATTGATATATTAAATTAGACATTATAAATTATACCACCCTTTCCTAAATCTTTTAAAAAGATATGTTTGATTAAATGAAGACTTCGCTTTAAAGACTATTCTTCACTCATTAAAACTGAATGTTTTATAGCTTTGAGTATGATTTATGATTGAGTCCTTCCCCTCTGGCTAATTCCCTAAGAGAAAGTAATCTCTTAAAGTTGGACTTGAGTGCCATGATTCCTTAATAAGCCACTCGTCTGGCTAAGGCTTTTCCCTACTATTTAACTCCTCGTCCTTTTATATACCTTCCAACCCTTAGAGTGGTAGATGGAAGCCTGATCGTTCGTCTACTTCCCTAATAGTAGCACTAGACGGAGGTGAGACTTTTCCTTTACGCCAGTATCTTATCCTCGAAATGGGGGAAATGTTATATAAATATATATATATTTACAAAAGGGTAAATCTCGTTAGACTGGAACGGGAAATTTTTACTGGCAAGTATCAACTTTCTTTTTTTTGGGTCAGAAGAGAGCTAGAGCGCATTCCTATTAAGATGGACCAACTTACTTTTTATAGGTTCAAGAGTCTCGAGGACGATTATTGGCAATTATATCTGACTTTAAAACTGGAAGATGAGCTCATTCTGATCTCACTCGCCAATCTACTAAATCAGTACGTTTTTACTAAAAATTTCTTTCTTGAGCAGTCATTCCCCGGCCAGACCGATACGCTTTTTGTGGCTAAGATAAGAAGTTGGTCCAATCTGAGACTCCTATTTGTTATTGATTTATCTATATATAGTCATATTCTTTGTAGAAAGCGGCTTCTGGACAAAATAAAGCCTCTTATCGAGGATCAATTCATTCTAAATCTAATCGAAAACTTTATTCGCCGGTACTGAACAAGGCTGGGAAAAACATCTTAAAGGGAGGAATACCTCCCGTCCGATTTCTTCATTCCATTTTATTGAACTTCTTTTTAGATGATATGGACAGAAATTTTCTTTCTAAGTTTCCGGGCGCTACCTTCGCGCGATTCTCTCATCAGCTGCTTATTCCCATCGGGACTGAAAAATCACGAAATATTCGGATTAGAGATTTAGAAAAAGCCTTTTTAGCTGAATTAGATTCAGGCATTCTTATAAATATTCTTAAGCCTGGAGATGGTCAGGTGGTTTCTTGTAATTTTGGGAATCTGTTACTTAACAAGTTTGGAATTCCTATAGTCTCGATGTAGGAGGATCCTAAAATATATATAGGCGTTCGGATTGGGTAGCGTGAAGTAGTTCAGTTTGACCAGGTCTTCTGGAGTAAAAATATCCCCGCGCGGAATGGCATTCTTAGTGAGTACGAATTTAATATTTTTTACGAGTGGAGTTGCAGCGGCATATGGATTAGCATTTCGAGATTGGCATGGTGTAGTCTTATTGACTTGACATATCTTGTCAAGAAATAGGACAAGGCCCACCCTCGAGGTGGGGAGGTGAGTGAGGGATCGGGGGCTCACCAACATTTTTAGGAGAAGGAATCGAATTGGCGGCATCACCAAACAAAGGATGTTATCAGCGGCTATGCTTAACACGGATCCCATGATAGTGGTAAATCTTCCTTTTCTTTCGTCATTCTACTCGAAAACATCTATTCCTAAAGAAATGGAAGAAAGAAGGGAAACTCTATCCATTTCAACTCATAAGAAGTACGGCATAAAGACATATAATATAGGAAGAAGGGGTGATATCTTTGTATATATAGTCACTAATCATATATTCTATCAATAACTTTAAAGCACTCAATTCTCGAAAGATCTCGATTTTAAAAATTTCTGAGGGACTTCCCTTACATCCAATCGCCTGTGTTAAGCATAGCGGGCCTTTTGGATTTGAATAGCCCCTAACTGAAAAGTCTCTTATCTTCCCCCTACGCCAAAAACGGAGCAAGATGGCTTTAGCTTCCATTGAGAGAGAAATAGAAATCGAGATGTGAGAAAAATCATAGCTTTTCTTCAGCTGAGGAGCGGTCAACACTGTGTGTTGTAAGGCCTAGCTCACCCCTTAAATTAAAGGAAATAAGTTTATAGTAAGTCTGGGTGGGATCTATTCCGTCTCTATCATAGTGATAGAAGAAGCAATTGATCTCTTTCGTTGTCAACGAGCTAAGAAGATCTGAGCTCAGAGACGATTCTCTTTCTTGAAAATTACCTTTTCTCCTGGTGGTGAGCTCCTTCTCTTCTTTTACTTTTACATAGATTGCCCATATGCGTAGGTGCTCCTCTCCTCCTTCGCGAAGTGTCTAAATTACTTTTCCTATCTCTTTTCTATAGGGACTGACTGATGGAAGGGAGAGTCAATTAACAACCTATCTACGGGAAAGCCTGTTTTCATGGCACAGAGAATCTCTTCCTTTCTCTGAAAAACTTGTATTACTCTGCAAGTTCAATAAGATCCGGCATAAATGCGTTCCAGAGTCTTTAGGTGTGGTATCATATGTATCCCGCTCGTTTAGTTTTTAGTTAAAGTCTTAAGTATCGTCAATTCCATACCACCTTCGCTCGAGAGTGACGATGTTTAGTGTTAAGTAATTAGTAAGTAAGCGGTTCTACTTGATCTCATGAACTATAAAAAGTTTAGCCCAGTCTAGTCCAATCTCATATCCGGAGTTCCTAGCCTTTGAGAACTAGGTTTTTCTCTTTCATTGGTTCTGGAACCTTCGACTTGTGGTTCCACTCTTACTCTTGCAAAAGTTGGAGAATCCACTGCTAGGGGAATGGGATGGATGTCACTTGCAAGTCTTCAGAAAGGGGCGGTCCTGACCTATCAGGAAAGGGGAAAGCAACGAGAATCTTTCTACCTTCACGGGTGAACCTGGAAATAAAGAAACTAGCATTTCCCTTCACTCATGCGGGCGAAGAGTCAATAGAAATAGAATAGAATAGGAATCCCCAGAGACTATATCCATAAATAAAACCCACCATTGAATCAACTGGTATGGAATCAGTATCTGAGAACATTCCCTTTCACTTCATCGGATGATCTTTTTATATAAAGAAGTTAAAGACCCAGGTCAACAAACAGATGGTATTAGTCCTTAGAATAAATTAAAAGGTTGTGCTAAAAAGTCCCGTCTGTATTGTCCTACGAGTAAGCTCTTTAAGGCCTTTGGGAAGAAAGCTAGAATTATTTTCTCTTCTTTCATGTGAATCACATTAGCTTAGCATTAGCTAGAGTTTCTATAACCTCCAGGTCCCAGTGTGGTTAAGCTTATAGCTCTTGTCGCTAGCTCTTATGAAGCTGTGAATGGTCTCGTTATCTTATTAGAAGTTTGAAGAGATAGGCTGCTTTCCTTGGCACGAACGGGGGAAGAAGAAGTTGTTCCAGCTACAGGTGTCTTGGATTCGGCTGGTGGTCTCGTAACTAAATAAGTAGCAGATCCCGTCTCCTTAAATTAAGGAATTTCTATAGATTCATCCCCTAGTTTTGTACCCAAGTCAGTAGACTCTCCTTTCTTGCTTTCCTTCACCGTCATTGACATTGAACTGATATTATGGCGAAGAAAAGAACCACGGTAACCGAAGGCTTACTTACTAATTGGGGGCAAGCTACGGATGAGCTAAGCTAATGGCTGCCCTTTTCTTGCTCCCTAGGAAAGAAGTAAAAGACTGCTAAAGGGAAGCGAAAGATTAAAAATTAAATGTTGTATGCACACGTGGCAGCATTAATAGTGAGAACTCATAGAAGCAATCCAAAAAAAAGGATTACCAACATATGTGACCTAGTAGTTTGATGACCGAAAAGAGAGTTGTGTACCATACCTTGTCTGGAGGCGAGAGATGAGCTCTGAAGAGAATCTGATGGAAGGCATAGAGAGAAACCAGGAAGGCCAAGAAATGGACATGACTGAAAACAACAAGGACCAAACTCTCATGAGTTGGAGTGAAGAACAAGAAATGGATCTACCAGAGGAACAGATGGAGGAAGCTACCTACAGAGATAAAGTGGTGGGGAGCTCCTCAAAGAAGCAGGAGTTTTTACTAAAAAACGGATTTTGTCTGCCCCTCGAGACGTCTACTCAACGAAGAAGCCCATTCGATAGGTAAAGCCGATACAGAAAGAGAGACTGCTAGCCCTAACGTAAAGAGTTGATTCTCCGATCCTCCCTCGAGGACTGAGCTTTCCGAAAGGAAGAGTCATAGGATGTGTAGTAGTAGCATAAGAAAGCATGCCCAATCCAAGCTGGCCCTCGGTCCCAACACTTTCTTTACTTTATCAGAAGCTTCAAGCGTAAGTAATAGAAGTCTCAGATGCAGGACAGGGGAGCCCGAGGGCGTATGAGTTCCCGAATCCGCTCGCTAGTAAGACAAGAGTGATCATAAGACTGCGTAGAAGTGGTCATCAGTGTGTCCACCACACTTTCGTTCGTAAACCGAGAAGTAGTAAGGTTTTTATGTGTAGTTGAGAGCGGCGTCTACGCCCTGAAAATAGTCATCTTAGTCGGAAAAGGGGAATTTCTCTGCTTCCTTGCTTTCCTCCTCTCTATCTCTTATTGTGTTCTCGTTCTCAATTCGTTTGTAGCGAGTTCATGCTTTTTCCTTTACTAGAAGACTGATCCTAACCGCAGCTCATGGACGGGACTCTGGGAAAAGAAAAGGGTTCTTAGATACCTTCTTAAAGTTCAGTAGAGAAATTAAGTCCTTCTTTACTTGAGCACTGGTTAGACCGCTTGCAGGCTTTCTTATGGAACTAAAGCATAATATGACTTGCTTAATTTCTTTCTGGCTGTAGCTGTAACCATTGGCATTGTCTGTCCCAGCGGGGTAATGGTAACGCGAATCCCTTTAGTTCGATTTGATCCTTATGGGTTCCAAACCTTTTGAATCAAAGTAGAGTAGGTTTAGGTTGCTAAATTTCTTTCTCAATCTTTCTCTGATTCTAGCCGTGTAGTGGATCCGGCTTTAGTCGGCTAAAAAGAGGTGTGTGTGGCCGGGCTTCTTTCTTTATAGTGCTGCCCGCCCCCTTCTTCATTCATCCATTTAGGCCCGACTAGGAACACGTGGATCCAGGGAACCTGGCTCGGGAACAGCTTCTTACTAGTGGGGGCTAATCACTGTAAGAGAGTCCAATCTCTGAAATAGAGCTTAGTCTCTCCATAGTAGTAACTAATTGAAACTAATGCGACGGTTGTCAAAGACCGGATCTTTGCACTTCGCGACCCTATCCGAGTATGGACTTAGTGCAACGCCTTATAGAACAATGAAGTAATGTATCCATACGAGCTCCGGCCCTCAGCAGCTCGAATACAAAATAAACTTGTTCATTTATGTTACCTGTTGTGGACCTTCAACGTTTCACCTTTCATAGATCTGGGAAAGGCGGTTTAGGTTTGGGAAGTGACGTTGAGACTGGGCACGTGCGATAAGTAATAAAGAAAGCAAAGGGAAATCAGAGGAGTTAGAGCAGGGAACTATGGGCGTCCCTGCCTGGAAAACAAAGAGTAGAATTACGCGAAGGACCTCTCCTCTAGCAACTCTACTACCGCCTTTCCTACCAGCGAACCCAACCGAAGGAAATAATATAAGGTCTGGAAAGGGCTGTAAAGAATCAAATTCCTTCCCCCCTTTCTTCCCCTGTTCCGGAGATCGATAGAGCCCTCTCGAAACCTAGCTGTGTGAGTTTGGGGGCAATGTGCAAGCAACTTCATCCCCGAATGGTTTTTCCTTTCAACCTCGGCTTTATTTTGTTATTTCTGTGGCCGACTTAAGGTCAAAGCTGAAACAGTCGAAACTAGGAAGAATTAGACGAAAGAAACAGCGGTTTTGTTTGGTTAAACGTACCATCCATTGGCAGGCGGCGTCAAACCTCCGCAAACCCTTGGTGGACAGGCTTAAGCAATCGCTGATTCATGTAGTTGGAAATAGCAAATATCCGGCGCTTGCCAGCGCCCTCAAGGGAGCAACCTAAGCGACCAGTTACCAGTTGAATACCTAGTAGCTGGATGGTAAGACAGGACCTATACGCCTCTCAAACCAATCTAGGTCTTCTGGTGTGAAGGTTTGTTTTTTTTATTATTCCGAAGGCGAACCGTGTTCTAGGTGGCCATAAACAGCCTTGAGACCACTGCTCACCACGGGCATGAACAAGGGTCATCAAGAAAAGAACTAGAAGGCAGAACTCTGAACTAAGCCCAAAGGCTAGATCCCATTTCAGTAGTTCAAGTAGAGATTTTAGGCTAGCCAGCTTTCAGTGCAAAGGAAAGATGTATTGATAATCTATAGCATATTATAAAAGACTGAGCTACCAAGCAAAGAAGTGAAAGGCCTATCATTTATAACAATAGTAGTCCTACCCTGTCACAGAGTTTGAACAGGTCTAAGAGCTAATCATTCTACCCGTTAGAATATTTTATTTATAGCAGTAATAAGTAAGACCAGTACTAGGATTGGCTTAAGAAGTCAAAATCTCTGACTAGCTCCTTTCTTATTCCCCGTAAATGGCATATCCCTAGGTAGACAACAAGTTCTGGGTATAGTTATACAATCTATTGGGTCTAGTCATACTAAAAAAAAGGGTAGGTGTAAAGGTACTTTTTTTACCCGGTGAATTGATTGCTGTCCCTCTGGCATAACCCCCTCACCGAAGTGATCCAAGCAAGATAGTCTGGAGCAAGTGCAAAGAGAATACCTCTGCTGTTAGCTAAGGCTAGTCACCTCAAGTCTTTGTATGGTTCAGGCTGCTCGGGTTAGCAAAGAGTTACCGCTCAAGGGAGGAACTGGATATGTGGAGGGCTATCCTGGTGGCTCGAGACTGACCCGTATACCAGGACGTGTGCTTCCGGTTCAACCCGGGCTAGCTATGGAACAGGCTTGTGAACTAGGGACTCCGTTTCGGTATCTTCATCGACTGGATAAAGAGTTTCAACTTATGGGGCGGTTCTTTAACTGGGTCATTTTCTTAGTGAATTGGCTCTGCGTCCGTGGGATCAACTCTATCTTAGAGATCTATCTGGAGGATCCACAACTACAAGCTCTCGAGTGGGAACAGGATCTGCTACTGCTGATAGGTATGTAATCGAAGAATCAGGATCTGCGAGATATGGATATGAAAGAGGATATGCTCGAACCGGACCGCATTTCGATTTGCACATGGATAATCTGCTGGTGGACCCCCTTTGTCTAAGTCGTCGAAGTTGGATTTGCTTTTGTTTGAGAATGGAGCTGAAGTAGCATCAAGGACTTATTTTATCTTTCTTCGTTGAGCGCGTCTATCTTATAGAGTGGTCTACCCGTCTCACTTGCTTAGCCGGCTAAGGTAAGGTAGCTTAACCTTGAAGAAGGGCCATTTCCTTTGCCAGCCTTCCAGTCTTAAGTAGTCCAATCCCCTTTTTTCGTATAGTGAAGAACAGGTTTTCCGTTAGTCCCTTATTCTGATACTGAGAAGGGGGACTTCTTCCTTTAGGAGTTGGAATCTCTGAAAGCGGGGGAATTTACGGATCTTTTTCCATACCCCTAGCGGCAAAGGTAATTTAATAGAAGATTGCCCCTGATATGACTAAGCGCTATTTTACATCAAAGATGAAGGAAGATTCCAATATTAACTTTAGGAATGCAATGGACCTTTAGCCGACAGATGGAACGCAAAAACCGAAAGGAGGAGTGATTCACTTCGGGGTAGGAGCCTGTTACACGAGGATGAATACGACTAGACGAATGTGTCATATACGGAGGAACTTAGTCAAAGACTTACCGATCCTTAAGAAAGAAGGAGATAACATAACTCAACCAACAAGGCAATTCAGCCCGGGACTCTTACACTGTACCAAAAGAAGGGCAACGGCTATGGGTATGGGATACGCTAAAGACGTGATATTAACTTTTAATTAAGAATATTTTAAGGTGCGAAGTCTAGTAAATATGAAAGATGAGTCCCAATCAAAAGATTAGACTGTTTCGGGTAAGTCCTCAACGGAATTACAATCTACTTAACCGTTCCTGCTTTCCCTTTAGATTTTAGTTAACTTTCACTCTGGGACTTCACTTCAAGTAAAGAAAGTAACCAAAACTGTAACAATGCTATGTTAGAATATTATACTCTGTAGAGACCCTCGGACACTAATGCCAGTTTTTGTCTGGGTCTGACTCATCAACCTTAAAGAAAGTCTTCCCCTTCTGAAAGAAAGCTCATAATCAAACTCCGTTGACGAGGTCTGTCCCTTCCTGAATCAGTCTTTATCATGTTCGAGGTCCCTGCTTATCTGTCATGGCGTTCCTTGGCTAAGTCTGAAAGCCCATTTGTGTCAAGACTGGCCTACCATTCTTCCATCTCCGTGTCCCACGTAAGAGAAGGTTCGCGATCCTACACAGATTCTCAATCAATATGCATTGAATAATGGTCCATTCCGGGTAAGCCAAAGGTTCCGTTCACGGATCAAGTCATTGAATATATGATCTTTCTGATTCCGATAACCCGCATACGATATCAATGAAGGCTAGGAAAAGGAAGAAGGCGGCTTTGTAGCGGAGGTAGACTCTGGGAGTGGAGGAGAGATAGTCGATGGGAGGATGGGCGGTCCTCCATTAGTCTTCTGTGTTTGCAAGGCTTGCAAGCACCCTTCTGACATCCTTTAAAAGCTCAACGAGAAGAGGAACTTCAAATTTTAGTATTGGAGATTGGCATGGTAGTTTCCTTGGCCTAAGGCTTCTCTATAGAATAGACTCTTCCCACTGCTAAGCTAATTCTACTGCCGAGCTAAAGGCTGACGCAAGAACAGCTTATCCCTCGGCTGAACTCCCTTAATGGAATCCCAGGAGGAGAAGAGAAAGGCCTTCAACCGGCAAAGATGCCTATCTTGATCTTTCGACTGACCTTCTCACTCTCCCTCTACTCTAACTTTCCATTTCATTCGCTAAGTCGTTCCCTCTATCCTTTCACTCGACTAACTTCGTACCTTACACGAGACGCAGATTCCCAGCGAGAAAAACAACCGGATTCTACACATGAGGACAAGAAGACGCATTAGAAGGCCATATAGAGCCTAATAGAAAGAAGACTTTAAAAGGGCAAGTCGTTAAACCTTCCTATGTCTCCGGGTTTGTGCCGGCTGGATTAAATCCTATACCTGATAGCCATCCCGATAGTGACTTGATCTAATAAAGGGATCTTTAGTTGAATCATTTCCCCTCGGATGAGGTCTCGCTTATTTGATCTGATTTCCAGCTTCGCCACCCTCCCACCTATCTCTTCCATCTTCACCCCATCCAGAAGGAGTTTAACCCAGAATGGCAAATTCCAGAAAGAGAAATGAGGAAAGTCCTGTTCTTTTACACGGTATGAACTAGAACATAGTTTGAAAGCCAATCTCCCTTCCACAATCCAGCAGAGGTATCCCCGCATGAAGTACTACTATCCTCCCGGATCAAGGCTTGGCTTGCTCTATTCCGCACTGAGGAAGCTGTGAAAGATTGAGTTGAGGCTGGCAAACAGGCTATCGCTCATCCGCAGCTACTAGTGAGGGGAGCTGTAGCATTAGCGGTTACGGGTGTCTTAATAGAAGAGAGCGGATAGGAATCTCAAATCTCCTCTTATAGAGGCTATAGGGA